TTAAATGTCCTTCAAAAGTAAGTAAATAGATCCGAAACATATAAAAGGCGGTTAATCCTGCCGTAGAATAAGCTATTATTGCAAAAATAGGTGAATACAACCAACTATCATTAAGAATTTCATCTTTGGACCAAAAACAAGCAAGAGGTGGAATACCACAAAGAGAAAGTGTACCTAATAAAAAAGAAGTTTTTGTAATTGGTACATGTTTTCTTAAACCGCCCATAAGAACCATATTCTGACTTTTATCTGGAGAATATCCAACAATGGCTTCCATCGAATGAATAATAGATCCAGATCCTAAAAACAACAATGCTTTCGAATAAGCATGAGTAATCAAATGAAATAAAGCAGCTCGATAAGAACCCATACCTAAAGCTAACATCATATAACCCAATTGAGACATTGTAGAATAAGCTAAGCCTCTCTTAATATCTTTTTGAGCAAGAGCTAAAGTAGCTCCTAAAAATAATGTTATTATACCTATCAAAGATATTAGATTTAGTATGTAAGGTATAACTATGAAAAGAGGAAGAAGCCGAGCTACAAGAAAAATTCCTGCTGCTACCATGGTAGCAGCATGGATAAGAGCCGAAATAGGGGTAGGCCCTTCCATGGCATCGGGCAACCAGACATGAAGGGGAAATTGGGCAGATTTAGCAACTGCGCCGGAAAATAATAGGAAGGCACATAAAGTAACAAATAAAGGATTAACTTCATTATTATAAACCAAGTTTTTGAATATTTCAAACAAATCCCGAAATTCAAAACTACCTGTTATCCAATAAAAACCTAAAATTCCTAATAATAACCCAAAATCCCCGACACGATTAGTTACAAACGCTTTTTGACAAGCATTCGCCGCACTGGGTCGGGTGAACCAAAAACCTATTAATAGATAAGAACACATTCCAACTAATTCCCAAAAAATATAAATTTGTATTAAATTCGAACTAGTAACTAATCCCAACATTGAAGTATTGGAAAAACTCATATAAGCAAAAAATCTCACATATCCCCGATCATGAGACATATAATTGTCACTATAAATAAGAACCATAATGCCAACACTTGTGATTAATATTGACATAATAGAAGTAAGTGGATCAACCAAGTAGCCAAACTCTAAAGAAAAACCATTATTGATGGTCCAAGACCATACAGATTGATAGGCAGAATTGTTATTTAGTTGCTGAATAAAGAAATGGGCTGAAAAAAGCATAACTATACTTAATAATAAAACACTCGGAAAAGCCCACATACGGCGAATATTTTTGGTTGCCGTTGGAAAAAGTAGAAGTCCTGCTCCTATTAACATAGGAACTGGAAGTGGAATGAACGGTATGATCCATGAATATTGATATGTATATTCCATAAAAAAATAAATAAAAAAAATTATCTTAATTAATTGTTTCTGATTCACCGGTTCTTATTTCTTTTCTTTTGAAAGCGATCGATTAATAAAAAAATTAAGATATATAAAATAAAACTTAATATAGAATTTTCCAGCCTTAATTATTCGGAATCTTTACAAACTACTTCAACTATTTCAAATGAAGATGAAGAGTTAGGGTTAGTCAAATGATATGAACAAGTTACGAGTGAAAAATAAATACGTACTTTGTTTATTATTAAGTTTCTTTTTAATATTGAATTGAATTGTTAATATGAAATTTCCATTTTTAAGTAAAATTTTATGAAGATAAAAACGAAAAATTGCATTTTCGGTCTAATTATTACGTATTAAAATAATTTTTTTATATCTATAGAGCAAGAATAAATAATGACAGCAAAAACAGTATTTTATACGAATCATAGGAACCATAACTTGACCCAGAAAACCTATTTCCCATAAAACAAAACCTATTTATTGCAGTTTGGTTGGGTTATTTTATTCCCAATCATTAACGAATTCATTTTAGAACTAATTGATTGTCTTCCATTACAATTACAATAAAAGCTATTTGTAGGAAATGCTATCCCACACTTTTTTTATGTAAAATAAAAACGGAGGGGCCAATAAAACGGCTTTTAGAAAGTTTTTTGTATATTTTAATCGATTAACTACTAGGCTCATTCGAGTTTGAAAATTAAGTGTACTTTTTCTTCGAACTTGACCAATTTAATTAATATAATAGAAAAATAAAAATTATTAAAGTTTTTTTAGGAGAGGTATTGGGTTTTTAAACCTTTCGATGTATTTTATTACATGTAAGAATGTAACATGACAAAAAAAGAAAGCAAACACGCAACCCCTTTGTTTGTATTTTTTTGATTTGAATTTGATTTTATCAACTTCAATCTATTCTATTTGGCATAGTAGATCTTATTGTTCTTAGTAATATTTTAGACGATTTTTCTATAAACCTTGGGAGTGTAATTTAGAGAATAACTAGATAGAGATATAGTAAAGAACAATTGATTTTGAACAATAGATGTCTTTCACATCCAACCGACGAACCTATTATCATTTTTTAATGGCAGTTCCAAAAAAGCGCACCTCTAGTTCAAAAAAACGTATTCGTAAAAATAGTTGGAAAAGGAAGGGGTATTGGGCAGCATTGAAAGCTTTTTCGTTAGCGAAATCTCTTTCTACCGGTAGCTCAAAAAGTTTTTTTTATGTGACAAATAAATAATAAACCAATAGACTAAAAAATCTGGATCGGTCTAATTCGAAAAAGAGTCTAATTTTTGTTATAATTTTTTTTATTTATTTATAAGTTTTTTTTCTAAAATTTAGAGGTTATAAAAATAATAGAATATAAATAATATAATAATAGAATAATAATAATAGAATAATATTATAGTAAAATAATCTAAATTACTATTTAATAAATTACTTAAATTACTATTTCATTTAATAAAAAAAAAATGATTTCCCTTCTCTAATGTTTTAACCTGATCAATAACAATATTAAATTGAATTCATTTTGTTTTTTTAGTAGAAATAAGAATTCGGTTGTCTACTGAATTTAAAAAATGAATGGTATTCTTTTGTTTGAAAAAGAATAAACGCAAGCACAAGGTTTCACCTTTGGTTTTGGTATGCTTTATCATTTTCAAGATGGGGATTCTCACCTTCCCCATCGACTTGACTCGATAATCCATTTTTATTTTTAGTTCTATCCATGGATTGAAGTCAAAATTATCTAGTTACAAACGTTCCGTTTTATTTTCAGGAGACCATAGAGTAATAAACTACGAAACGAAAAATCCCGTTCCGTTGTTAGTTAAGTTAAAAAAACGGATACCCTAAAATGAAAATAATAAATAAATAATAAAAAAAACGATTTGAAACAAACTTTTAGTCATCAATTTGAATGTTTCCTAAAAAAATATTGAACTAACCGCCTCAATCTCGACGATTGAATAAAAATAGGTTATTATGATTTCGAATAAGCCGCTATGGTGAAATCGGTAGACACGCTGCTCTTAGGAAGCAGTGCTAGAGCATCTCGGTTCGAGTCCGAGTGGCGGCATGGCTTTTTCTAAAAGAATAAGCCCTATAATGAATTCAATTCCCGATTTCAATTCCTATAATCGAGGCCCCCCGTTTTTAATAATTTTTATGATATTTTCAACTTTAGAGCGTATATTAACTCATATATCCTTTTCAATCATTTCAATTGTAATTACAATTCATTTGATAACTTTATTAGTCGATGAAATCGTAGGACTATATGATTCATCAGAAAAGGGGATGATAGCTACTTTTTTCTGCATAACAGGATTGTTAGTTACTCGTTGGATTTATTTTGGGCATTTACCATTAAGCGATTTATATGAATCATTAATTTTTCTTTCGTGGGGTTTTTCCATTATTCATATGATTCCGTATTTTAAAAAACAAAAAACCCATTTAAGCGCAATAACCGCGCCAAGTGCTATTTTTACCCAGGGTTTCGCTACTTCGGGTCTTTTAACTGAAATGCATCAATCCGCAATATTAGTACCTGCTCTCCAATCCCATTGGTTAATGATGCACGTAAGTATGATGGTATTGGGCTATGCAGCTCTTTTGTGTGGATCATTATTATCACTAGCTCTTCTAGTCATTACATTTCGAAAATTCATAAGGATTTTTAGTAAAAGCAAAAATTTATTAACTGAGTTATTTTCCTTTGGTGAGATTCAATACGTGAATGAAAGAAACAATGTCTTACAAAACACTTCTTTGATTTCTTCTCAGAATTATTACAGGTATCAATTAATTCAACAATTGGATCGATGGAGTTATCGTATTATTAGTTTGGGGTTTATCCTTTTAACCATAGGTATTCTTTCGGGAGCAGTATGGGCTAATGAAGCATGGGGATCCTATTGGAATTGGGATCCAAAAGAGACTTGGGCATTTATTACTTGGACCGTATTTGCGATTTATTTACATATTAGAACAAATAAAAATTTTGAAAGTGTAAATTCTGCAATTGTGGCCTCAATGGGCTTTTTTATAATTTGGATATGCTATTTTGGAGTTAATCTATTAGGAATAGGGTTGCATAGTTATGGTTCATTTACATTACTATCTAATTGAATTGAATAAAGTACTTGATAACTAGAAGCATAGGACAGCATACGTATATATATGAAAACCATCAAGAACCATTTGAATCATTCCATTTCCATTACTTGATTCAAATGGTTCTCGAAAATGTCAAAAATATCTGGTTATATGGTTATAATAGAATTCCAATTTTTTATTTAACTTAAGAGCAGAAAAAAACTTTTTTTATTGTACAATGAACGATTTAAAAAATAATCGTATTTTATATTTTGGTTTATTCACAAAAACTATCTATAAAAATAATTCGATATAATAGCTTCGACCTTATCAACTGATAATGCGAAAACGAAATCGGGATAAATACCAATACCTATTACAGGTAAAAGGATAGAAATCGAAACAAATAACTCTCGCGGTCCAGAATCAAAAAAATAAGAGTTTGGGGCATTAAAAAGCTTGTATCCATAGAACATCTGGCGTAACATAGATAATGAATAAATAGGAGTTAATATCATTCCAATTGCCATTACAAAAGTAATTAATACTTTTGTCATTAAAAGATATTTTTGGCTAGTAAGTATTCCAAAAAAAACTATCAATTCGGCAACAAAACCGCTCATGCCCGGTAATGCAAGCGAAGCCATTGATAAGATACTGAAAGTCGTGAATATTTTTGGAATTGCGATAGCCATTCCGCCCATTTCGTCGAGATAAACAAGTCGTATTCTATCATAACTCGTTCCGGCCAAGAAAAAAAGCGCAGCGCCAATAAATCCGTGAGAAATTATTTGTAAAATGGCCCCATTGAGCCCTGTATCGCTTATAGAACCAATTCCTATAATTATGAAACCCATATGAGATACAGAGGAATAGGCTATTCTTTTTTTTAAATTACGCTGACCGGGAGATGTTGAAGCTGCATAGATTATTTGAATTGTGCCTACTATCATCAACCAGGGAGAAAATATAGAATGGGCATGGGGTAATAATTCCATATTGATCCGAACCAATCCATACGCTCCCATTTTTAATAAGATTCCGGCTAAAAGCATACAAGTACTATAATGTGCCTCTCCATGGGTGTCTGGTAACCATGTGTGTAAGGGTATGATCGGTGATTTGACAGCAAAAGCAATAAGAAATCCAATATAGAATATTATTTCTAGTGCTACAGGATATGATTGATTAGCTGATGTTTCAAAATTTAATGTCGGTTCATTGGAACCATATAAACCAATACCTAGAACTCCCATTAATAAAAAAACGGAACCTCCGGCAGTGTACAAAATAAATTTTGTAGCTGAATACAAACGTTTCTTTCCCCCCCACATGGATAGAAGTAGATAAACGGGGATTAATTCTAACTCCCACATGATGAAAAAAAGTAAAAGGTCTTGAGAAGAGAATGGTCCTATTTGACCGCTATACATTGCTAACATTAGGAAATGAAATAGTCGGGAATCTCGAGTAACGGGCCAAGCCGCTAAAGTAGCTAAAGTTGTGATAAATCCTGTCAGTAAAATGGGTCCTATAGAAATTCCATCTATTCCCAACCTCCAGTAAAAATCAAAAAAATGGATCCATTTATAATTCTCCGTTAGCTGCATTAACGGATCATCCAATTGGAAACGATAACCGAATGCATAGGTTGTTAGAAGGAGTTCAAGTATACATATACATATAGTATACCACCTTATTACCTTATTTCCTCTATGAGGAAGAAAGAAAATTAAGGAACCCGCGGATATTGGCAAAACTACAATTAGCGTTAACCAAGGAAAATTATTCATGGTAAAAACAAAATAAACTTGGACCAGAAAAACCCGTGCTCGAAATAAATATATTTTGAGCGCGGGTTTTTGTCGGTAAGGGTAAAAAAATCAAATGTATTCGAGTAGGGTTTTCTGGAACGTATTAATAAGCTAGACCCATACTTCGAGTTGTTTCATGCCATAAATAAACGCGAACACTCAAGAAATCTGTTGGGCAGGCGGATTCACATCTCTTACAACCAACACAGTCCTCTGTTCTTGGAGCAGAAGCGATTTGCTTAGCTTTACATCCGTCCCAAGGTATCATTTCTAATACATCGGTTGGGCAGGCTCGCACACATTGAGTACACCCTATACACGTATCATAAATCTTTACTGAATGTGACATTGAATCTATAAATTTTTGAACGTCAGAAATTTTCGATCTAGTAAACTTGTAAATGACTCATATATTTAGACACCAGATGAATCAATAATTTACCAGAAATTTGGAAACAATCTACTTCTGGATCGACTCATGCGATAGAGCCAAGATACTTTGATTTCTTACATTTTCGAAAACATGGATTAGATTTAATGTATGGTCATTTAATTCGAATTTATGAATATTCAAATTTCAATGATTAATACAATACTACTTATTCAACAAATTCGATTGATTGATACGAGTTGATTTTCTGTTACGATAAATTGACGAAACAATAGCCGGTCCAATAGCTGCTTCAGCGGCGGCAATAGCTATAACAAAAATTGAGAAAACATTTCCTTTTAATTGCCGACTATCAAAAAAATCAGAAAATGTTACGAAATTTATATTAACCGCATTCAGTATAAGTTCAAGACACATAAGGGCTCTAACCATATTCCGGCTCGTGATCAATCCATAGATACCGATAGAAAATAAGTAGGCACTCAAAACAAGTACATGCTCGAGCATCATTGACTAACTCCTTATCAATTTGGATTCATTTCAATATGAACTGAACAACAATTCAACAGATTCAATTGACTAGAATATAAAGTCCGGAACAAAGGAATATATTGTATTGGTAATAGATTAAATAAAAGTAAAATAATTTCTATTTTGGGTTTTAGACATAACCAATACCTATTTAAAAATTGAAGATAAAAAAATGTAATAACACAGAACAGAATTAAATTTGGATTACTGTTGCTAATTCTAGAGATTTATTACTGGCGCGCTACGGCAATTGCGCCTATCAA